GACCTGACCAGGAAAAAGGCAGTTTTTCTATTTTTTATGATACTTTGAAATTGTTAATTGAATGAAATTCGAATGGGTATGAATTGACGTAGATTCTTTTAGTTTATTGGACCACGATCCATTCTTTATTCGGCGAAAGAGTAGTTTAAACCTATCTATTTTTGATATCATTTATCCACTTTGAAACCATTACTATTATAATATATAATATTGAAATCGGTTTTGTTTTCAATCTAAATTAAGCTAGGAGTCTCATTAAGCAACCACTAGTTTGAATTGCCCAAGCAAAAATCTCATTGTTTTAGATCCGAACTAAGCCTTCGTAATTCGTAATTTTTTTGAATCGAATTAAGGGTTTATTCATTGTTTATTTGAGGTAAATTTGAAATTGTTCGAATTGTGTAATCATCAATTACTGACATTGGTAAGCGACCCAAAGCGATTTGATTATAATTCAATTCGTGACGATCATAAGTAGAAAGTTCATATTCTTCGGTCATTGATAAACAATTTGTTGGGCAATACTCAACGCAATTACCACAAAATATACAGATTCCAAAATCAATACTGTAATTAAGCAATCGTTTTTTTCGAATATCGGTTTCCAACTTCCAATCAACAACGGGTAAATCTATAGGACATACACGCACACATACTTCACAAGCAATGCATTTATCAAATTCAAAGTGTATTCGGCCTCGGAAACGTTCCGATGTGATCAATTTTTCGTAGGGGTATTGAATAGTTACCGGTAAACGATTTGCATGGGACAGGGTAATCATGAAACCTTGGCCGATGTATCTGGCGGCTCGTATTGTTTGTTGACCATAATTTAGGAATTCAGTTATCATAGGGAGCATATGTTAAATATCTAGAAAAAGATTTTATGCTTGTTTCTTTCTCTTGTTTGAGACAAGTCGTGAATCTAGGATATTGTGGTCTTTTACAGTGAAAGAAGTTGGGACGAGGTTGTCAATAATAGATTACCTAGAGAAATCGGTAAAAGAAATTTCCACCCAAGATTTAATAGTTGGTCCATTCTCAGCCTCGGTAAAGTCCATCTTGTTGCAATAGGAATGAACAAAAACAAATAAGTTTTGGCTAATGTGATAAAGATACCAATTAGTGTTCCAAAGACTTTACCCCTTTTATTTATGCCAAATAGCTCAGGAACTAATATGTACGGAATAGAAAGATTCCAACCTCCCAAGTAAAGAACTGTTACAAATAATGAAGAAACTAGTAGATTCAGATATGAAGCAATGTAAAATAAACCAAATTTGATACCTGAATATTCGGTTTGATACCCTGCTACTAATTCTTCTTCTGCTTCTGGTAAATCAAAAGGTAATCTTTCACACTCGGCGAGAGAAGAAATTAGAAAAACGATAAACCCGATGGGTTGACGCCACAAATTCCACCCCCAAAAACCATATTTTGACTGCGCTTCCACTATATCAACTGTACTTGAACTGTTAGATAATCATAGTCGATGATAACATCACTGTGCCCATCGCTATTACAGAACCGTACGTGAGATTTTCACCTCATACGGCTCCTCAGAGGTCACAAATAAATCTAAGGGCCCTTCCCTCTTCTTTATCTTGATATGTTTGTCAGATAGAGTCAAAATCTATCCTAAGGTCCCAAATTAGACCAATGGAATTCTGTCTGCTATATTTAAAACTAATAAATAAGTGCTTCTGAATTTATCTCATCTTTTAAGAATTTTCATTTTTCTTTGTTGATTAATAACCTTATTATCATTAAATAAAATAAAAAAATGTGCTTTATAGCAATATCACATATACATTTCAACCTCGAATTTTCAATTAAGAAAAAAATTAGAGAGTCCATTAGTTCATGAATCATGACAAAAATTTTCTCTCTCTAAATAGAAATCAAAATTGAATTATAGGAAAGAAAGAATAAAAACAAAAAAAGAAAAAAGGAATAAAAAAAAAAAAAGACATCCCTACTTTTTGCTTTTGCAATTAGATTCTTTTCTTTCAATTTTGATTTCTTTTATTTCATTCCTATTCTCCTTTCTCAGAAAAAGGGCCTTTAACCAAAGTAAAAGATTACTTCGTTCTTGATAGTTATTTACTTACTCAGTGGATAGGAACATACTCTGGATCAGAATCATGGGGAGTACTTCTTGATCATTTCTACGAATGTAAAGCCCCAATTTGAATTCCTTTTATGTACAGAAATATCCTCTTGGATAACTTACATAATCTCAATTACTAATCCTTTGTGTATCTTGGTCTTCCTAACCATCCACTCATTTTGTCTTTCAAAAACCTCCCGTTGTGGAAATCCATCTATGGTAATAGACAGTAAAAATTCCATATAGTTGATCTTTTGAACCCGCTTCAAGCTATCATGACAATTCACGAATCTTGGGGTAAACAATCTCTATTGCTTATGTTTACTTTTTTCACCATTTGATTCTTGTACATAGGAAATGAGACTCAACCTTTTTACTGCAAATTTAGAAGCCGTTTTCTTTCACTCATATAACTATCTGGTTTAGTTCATCAACTCAAATGCTGAAGAAAAATAAAAATATATAGTCAATCAAATCTTTTTATCCTTGTTTCTAGAAAGAAAAGAATTTGGAGAAATTTTAGGTCTCACCGAATCACACGTAGAGATATTGATAACACACATAGAGCTAATGGTATTTCATAACTAATTGATTGAGCAGCTGCCCGTAGACCACCTAAAAAGGAATATTTATTATTTGATCCATACCCCGACATAAGAAGTCCAACGGGAGCAATACTTGAAATGGCAATCCAGAAAAAAACACCAATACTAAGATCGGCTAGAACAAGGTGATCACCAAAAGGAATTACTGAATAACTTAGAAAGATAGATATTACTGCTATGGATGGTCCGATACTGAATAAACGAGTATCTCCTGTAGATGGAATAAGGTTCTCTTTCAAAAGTAGTTTTGTCCCATCTGCTAGAGCTTGAAGAATTCCTAAAGGGCCGGCATATTCAGGTCCGATACGTTGTTGTATTCCTGCAGATATTTCTCTTTCTAACCAAACAATTACTAGTACACCTATTGTGATTCCTAATACAAGAGTCAAAATAGGGACAAGCATCCATATGATCCTATAGACTTCTTTTAAGGATTCCAATTTGGAAAAAGAATTGATAGTCTCTATTTCTGTTGTATCAATTATCATTTCAACGATCAACTTCTCCCATAATGATATCTATGCTACCTAGTATTGTCATAATATCAGCCAATTTCATTCTTTTAACTAACTGAGGAAGAATTTGCAAATTGATAAAACCTGGTGGGCGAATTTTCCATCTCCAAGGAAAAACGCTCTGATCGCCTATCAGAAAAATTCCCAATTCTCCTTTTGGGGCTTCAACTCTCACATAAAGTTCTTGTTTCGACAATTCAAAAGTTGGAGAAGGTTTTTTACTAATAAACCGATAGTCAAAATCATTCCATTCAGGATCTTTTAATCTGTCAAAACGTCGGATTTCTAAATTTTCGTAAGGCCCTCCTGGAATTCCTTCCAGAGCCTGTTGAATAATCTTTATGGATTCTGTCATTTCACTGATTCGTACTAAATAACGAGCTAATGAATCCCCTTCTCGTTGCCATTGAACCTGCCAATCAAATTCATCGTAAGACTCATAATGATCAACTTTACGAAGATCCCATTCTATTCCGGAAGCTCGTAGCATTGGTCCCGATAAACCCCAATTTAATGCCTCGTCTCTCCCAATAATGCCTACGCCTTCAACTCGTTCTAAAAAAATAGGATTCCGGGTAATAAGTTTTTGATACTCAGCAACCCCTGTTAAAAAATAATCGCAAAAATCCAAACATTTATCTATCCAGCCATAGGGTAGATCGGCAGCCACTCCTCCAATACGAAAATAATTATGCATCATTCGCATACCGGTGGCAGCTTCGAATAGGTCATATATTAATTCTCTTTCTCGAAAAATATAGAAGAAAGGGGTCTGCGCACCAATATCCGCCATAAAAGGACCGAGCCATAACAAATGAGAAGCTATCCGACTCAACTCCAACATAATGACTCTGATATAGCTAGCCCTTTTAGGTACTTGAATATTGCCTAATTGTTCGGGCCCATTTATGGTTATTGCTTCTGTGAACATAGTAGCTAAATAATCCCAACGTGTTACATAAGGCAAATATTGTATAATTGTTCGGTTTTCCGCAATTTTCTCCATCCCTCTATGTAAATAACCCAATATTGGTTCGCAGTCGACAACATCTTCACCATCTAGAGTAACGATGAGTCGAAGAACACCGTGCATTGATGGGTGCTGAGGCCCCATATTGACTATCATGAGGTCTTTTCTTGTAGTTGGTGCAGTCATAAGTTTTTTAACGATTCATTCTTCCATGAATTACTGAAAGTGAAAAGAAGTTCATCAAAATTTAATCGAAACATATAAGTGACAATGAAATAACTCTTCAAATTAATTTAATCAAATTAACGAGTTTTTGTCTCTCGAATGTCCAACTTATTAATTAATTCTTTATAACGTACTCTATTTTTTTTTGCCAAATAAGCTAGCAGTCGTTGACGTTTTCCCAAAATTTTCTTCAAACCTCTCTGAGATAAATAGTCTTTTTTGTGCAATTCTAAATGTGAAGTAAGTCTCCGTATCTTATTGGTGAAATTGAATACTTGAAATTCAACAGATCCTTTCTTTTCTTCTTGAGAAATAACTGAAATGACAGAATTTTTTACCATAAATGAATTTCCCCTTTCTTTATTTTACGGATATGGATTTTTGCGAATTTTATTGATCAGTAATAATAATGCCAGTAATTTGAACGTGGTATATAGACTTAATTTCTTTATGAACCTCTAATTTTATCAATTCCAATAAATTAATCAAATTGGAAATTTGATTGAGATAGGAATCCAAAAAGGTGGTAGGTACGTTTTTTTCATTCACAAAAGCGAATAATTGAAACCTAAAATCCTAAAATGAAGAAGATTCTGTTGATTCATTTCTAGATCTAATTGATGCCTTATTTTATTGATTTAGTATCGTCTACTCGAATTAGATTCGAATGAGATGTAAAACAAGGCATGTGTGCATTTGTTTGCTTTCAGATACTCTATATCAGATACTCTATACGAGACAGGGTATATAGTACTATCAATTAATTTTCAATCGTGGATACATATGTATCCTTAAGATACTGAAACGGCTACCATTATTGGTATCAAACCAATAACGATTCATACAAGCTAAATCTTCTAATCGATAATTAGGCCAAAGAAAGAACTTAAATTTAATTAATTCATTTTTATCTTTATAAAGGGGTTTCCTTTCATCCAAAAATTGACTCCAGTTTTTTACATTGGTTTCGTTGCAAAATACTGAATTTCTATCGACGCCATTCCAATTCAAAGAATTAAAAAAACTTCGAATTCTCAATTCTCTACGACGTCTAGACCATAAAATATTTTCAGGAACAAGCAAATCAAAATGATTTTTTTCTGTATTTATTCTTTGAGTTTGAGGTTGCAGAATGAATTCGTCAAAATTCTTTTTATCAACATATCTTTGTTCTCGGTATCTTTGATTAGTTTGGTGTTTACTTTTATGAACCAATGAAATACCTATGGTTTGATACATAATAAATTGTCCATTATTTTTTACAGACAACCGAATAGGTTCGATAATCAATACCCCCTTCTTCATCAAGTCTGTAAGAGGTAAATTTGCCTGAATCAGCATTATATCCAAACTCATTTCTCTCCTTTGAATTGACGATATAGTAATTTTGGTTGGATTTATCAGTCGAAGCAGGAGACAATATACCTTGATATTTTCGATCATTCTTTGATTCAAAGCATCGTTCCATCTCAATTGAAAAAGCAAATAACGTTTCAAGAACAAATCTAGTTCTGCTTCCGTGTTGCTTTTGTATTGTTTTTTATTTTTACCCTTTTTTGTGTCTGATTCCACGTAATCTTTTTCAAGATCGTTTTGGTGTTTTGAGAAAACAGGGCCCAGATTTCCTTTGTTTTCTATATCTGATCCACGCTCTCTTTGACTTGCGGGTTCTTTTGCTTCTTGAATTCGATTCTTTATTTTTTTATTTGATGGTAGAAAAAAGTTTTGTTTTTGGTTTTTATTTTGCCTAACATTTTCATTTGTATTCAAAAGGAATTTGCTTGGTATAATCCACGGTTTTATTTTATAGACATTATAAAGTAGTACAAATTCTGGGAAGAACCAAAATTCCAGATTCAATATGGGACGATTAAATATTTTTTCATTCATTCCCATCCAATCAAAAAAGACTTTTTTCGAATTTTTTTGAGTTTTTTCGGGATTTTGATAAGTTGTAAGATAAAAAACCCCTTTTTTCTCAATTTTCTCAATTATTTGATAATTATTAATACCAATTTGAGTATTTGGATTACTGTTGGTATCGATCTTAACCCAGGCCTCAATATCTCCTTTTTGTCTAAGAGAAAAATGGATAATTTTCCAATCCAAATATTTTCTATCGAGATTTCTTTCTAGATCTAGAATATTGTCTTTTCTTAGATAATTATTGATCTGAAGATTGGCGGGCATATCAACAAGGTTGTGTTTGGACGGGTTGGAATTATACGAAATTTCTAAGTTTTTCTTTACTTGAAAAGGTAATCTAGAAATAAATGAGTCACTTTTATTTTCATAATTAATCGATTTATATGCTAAAAGATCATATCTATAACATTTTTTAAAATTATCTTTTTGGTTTGATAATGAATAGAGTTCCGAATCATTTTCTTTTTTGTAATGAATTAATTGATCTTTTTCATATGAATTCCATTTGTTTAAGTTTCTATTTTTATTTTGAGCCATACAATTTTGATTAACCCTAGTTCGCCATTTTTTTGGCATTAATCTAGACCATCTAATCTGAGATAAATCGTATTGATAATGCCGTCTTAACCAGTTTTTCCATTGATTGATTCTATAACTCTGAAGTTTCTTATGTTTTAATTCCGAATGAAATATTCCTAGTGTTCTAAAATAGTCCTTTATTTTAGTCTTAAGGAAACACGACGTTGTGTTATATTGAAGAACAGATCGAAATTTAGACAAATTAATAACTTGGGTTTGTGATAATTTGTAAAATACGTATGCTTGTGACAAGTAGGATAAATCACAAAAAATATGTGAATTTTTCTTACTAATATTATAAAGTGACTTTTTTATAGTAGAAATAAAGATAAAGTGAATTTTATTATTATTCATTTTTTCTTGATTTATTTCATTATTGGAAATGGATTTATCAATCAATTTGTTTGTTGATTCAAGAAAGAATTGTATAGTAATTCTAGGAATATTAATGATAGATAAAAATAGATCGATGTATAATCTTTGAATGAATAATTTTCGAAAATAATGGAATTTCCATATTACTCGAGTATTTCTGCTTTTTAATATTTGGAAAAAATTGTTTGGCGATTT